ACAGCAGCTTGCCAAACAAAAGCTAAGAGAAAAAAAAGAACGGGTATGACGGGCATAAAATCGATGATTGGACTCAAAAAAGCGTAGGCTTCGGGCAATTTGGCGAAGACAAAACTACTCGAAGAAAGTATAGAATTAAGACAGATACAGATCAAACTAAAGATATTAAGCATAACAGATATTTTGTTCTTGGAGATAATTGCATTTTGATTGAGTTATTGATATAAGGGAAAAATGAAGAAAGCAAGGTAGATCAAAAAGAAATCTTTCTTTTTTTTTTTTGAACTTACTCAATCAAAAACCCTTCATTTCTCAAATCAAAAGAGAATAGAAGAAATCATACTTTCATACAATATGTTAATTGAATTCTATGTAATGATCAATAAATTTAGTTTAATTCTATACTTACACGTGTCAAAGAATTAGAATAACAATCTAATTGATGCTATAGATATTTGGACTGGAATTGACGAACAATCAATATGAATATTAGTATTAGTTAGAGTAGAATAGAAATCTAAGTGGGGCGTGGCCAAGTGGTAAGGCAACGGGTTTTGGTCCCGCTATTCGGAGGTTCGAATCCTTTCGTCCCAGAGCATATATTCTCTCATATAAACCTTTTTTTTTGAACAAGCTTCCAATATAATGGGATAGAATTTGATTCTTGTTTCTTTTTCTGATTTTTTTTAACGATTCCTCTCTGAATCCTATCTTTTTCACAAACTGAATCGAGTTCAAATGGCACGCAGATATAACTCAATCGATTTGTGATCCAATCCAGGCAAGGCAAGATAGGATTATAGATTGATCACAAAAATTTGAATTCATAAATTCAAAAAAAAAAATAAATATATTTTTTTTTTGAATATTTCTATTTTCTATATAGAAATAGAAAATAATATTAATATATATAAACAATCTATATAAATAGAAAAATTAGAAAAATAGATTCTATATAGAAATATTATAAATAGAATCTAAGAATCTATAATAAAATAGAGAAAATAGAATCTATAATATAGAAATATTCAAATCTAACATAGATTGAATCTAGAGTCTAAATTTCTATGTCTATGTACCAACAAAACCAATGACTATTCATGATTCCATAATTGAATCAATTGCATACCGGGTCAAAATTAGAGGAATGTTATGGTAAAACTTCGTTTGAAACGATGTGGTAAAAAGCAACGTGCGACTTGAAGGACATGATCCGTTGTGGATTTTTATATCCATCATTTTATATAAGAAAAGTGCTCTTGACTCGATATCCTTTATTCTCTTTCACTAGAACCCACATTTTTTTTGGGTTGTAATGGAAATAATGATGGAGTGGAGCTCGAGTAGAAAGTATTGATTCATTTCTTAAGGGCAAGGATCTAGGGTTAGTATCAATCAAAAAGTTGGAACAACTTCGTAAGTATATCTTTGAAAAAAAAAAATGGAAAGATCCAATTTGAGCAAATTTCCATTCAAATACAAAAGGAAATTGGTTGGAATTGAGAAAACCTTTTCAATAATTTTGATAAGATAAAAAGTATATCGTGCGGGAATCAACCTTTCGTATGATTCTTTGATAGAAAGAAATCACAAAAAAGGTATGTTGCTGCCATTTTGAAAGGATTAAAGATCAACGAAGTAATGTCTAAACCTACTGATTCAAAGCAAAGATAAAGGATTCCGAAACAAGGAAACACCCTTTCAATTGTCTCAACAACTGGATCATACTGAAGAATTCAAATAGATTCTAAATGAGACAAACAAACGAAAGGAGATTAGAGACCACTCAAAAAAGGAAATGCCAAAAGATTTTAAGCTATTTGAGAGTTATTCAACTTGAGTTATGAGTACAAATGATTTTTTCAGCAAAGAAGAAAAAAGGATTTAATTCCTAGTCTACTAGTCTTTAATTCCTAGTCTACTAGTCTAATTGATTTTATGATTTTTTGGACCTATTTGCCATTCTATTCTATATACATAACTTGGAATCATTTTTCTTGAGCCGTACGAGGAGAAAACTTCCTATACGTTTCTAGGGAGGTTTGTTCATCTAATCTATCCCAATGAGCCATCTATCGAATCGTTGCAATTGATGTTCGATCCCGAAGAGAGGGAAGAGATCTTCGGAAAGTGGGTTTTTATGATCCGATAAAAAATCAAACTTATTTAAATGTTCCTGCTATTCTATATTTCCTTGAAAAGGGTGCTCAACCTACAGGAACTGTTCATGATATTTTAAAGAAGGCGGGGGTTTTTAAGGAACTTCGCCTTAGTCAAATGCAATTCCATTAATGAAATACAAAGAGAATGAGGATGACTTATAGATAGTTTGGTATAATCTTTATTATTCTCCCTGTCTCTTGTCTATTCATACTTTTTCATTTTTCCCATAAAATCTCGTACAATAAAAAAAGTCCATTTTATTGATACGATGGATAGAAAAAGGATCAAGTGAATAAATGAATAAATTTTCTCTTGAACCAGTCAAAATAGTTGGATT